TTCTGACCTCCTTCGGATTCAAGAAAGGGGGAGGTCAAATTCAGATTGCTGTTCCATTTTTTACGTAAAAATTTCGACCTAAAAAAACAAGAACGGAATCACGCTCTGTAGGACTTGAACCTACGACATTGGGTTTTGGAGACCCACGTTCTACCGAGCTGAACTAAGAGCGCTTTCTTACCACGAAATTACAAAAAAAAGACTGTAAGGAAAAAAAGTCTTTATTTTTTTTAACTACAATACATGTTGAAGGGCTATAGGATGATAGATAATATGATATAAAATAGAAATTAAAGAGTAGGTATGTCATGTCCAATTTTTATTGATTTCAATGGACCCCCGTTATGGCTCTGGGGCGGAGTGATAGGTAGGGATGACAGGATTTGAACCCGTGACATTTTGTACCCAAAACAAACGCGCTACCAAGCTGCGCTACATCCCTTTCATTTCAATTCAATTGGATTACAATGTCATTGTAGAGAATTCCTGCCTTCTTTTCTATATACTTATTTTATTTTCTTCATTGATATACATATTATCTTGCTATTTCGATCTTTCTATTTCGTCTTTTTTTTTTGATCTCATATCATTTTTTTATCATATAATAATAAACTTTTTTTTTATTTTATTATATGATATTCTATGGTATATGAAAAAATAAAATAGGAAAAAAGATATATATTTTGTTCTTTTAAGAAAAGGAAAATCTTATCTATCAAAGCGTTGTACATTTCAATTTTAATTCTGGATTCTGTGTACAAACCAAACGCAAGTGGCTTTTTTTTATATATACATCTGATCTTTTTTTATTTAACTATATATCCGATCTGATCATATATGTATTACCATTAGGTATTACAATAAATATTATTTATTACAATTATATTACAATTATTACAATAAGGAGGATTTAAAATGCGAGATCTAAAAACATATCTATCCGTAGCCCCGGTAATAAGTACTCTATGGTTCGGGGCTTTAGCCGGTCTATTGATAGAGATCAATCGCTTTTTCCCGGATGCGTTGACATTCCCGTTTTTTTCATTCTAGTTATTTTATTAACATAACAATAACGGGGGGTGTGAAGAAGATTAGAGATACAATTAAATATCTGTGACTGCTACCTCCTCTTCTTTATTTTTATAAAAATTATTCTATATTTTTTTTTTATTTATAAAAAAAAAATATAGAATAAAAGAAAGTTTATTCAACCGCAGCAAAATTCAGAGTGCGGGCCCCGTTTTCAAGTAAATTAACGTCAATTAAGAAAACGGAAATAAAAATGTAGCTAGGGCGAGAGTATCATATACGATGTTTAAATGAAATACTGTACTAAACTTCGAATTTAAATATATTTTCAAAGCATTGTATTACTTATTATTTTATTACTTTTTTTTATTAGGATATTGGGTTGCAATGAAATTTTTTATAATTTGATTTCTGGATTTGATTTCGAGCTAGCAACTTCGATTTTTTTTTTATTCCGCTCTTCTTCTCTTCAGATCGGAAAATCGAAGCGTTGAGTAAATAAAAAACCAAGGTGAGGGAGGGGCTCATGGCCAAGGGTAAAGATGTCCGAGTAAGAATTATTTTGGAATGTACCGGTTGTGTTCGAAACAATGTTAATAAGAAACCAAGAGGCATTTCCAGATATAGTACTCAAAAGAATCGACACAATACGCCTAATCGATTGGAATTGAGAAAATTCTGTCCCTATTGTTCCAAGCATACAATTCATGGGGAGATAAAGAAATAGACGGAAACGATAGCGGCTTTACAGGGAAGATGAAAAATGATATATTAACAAAAAATATCCTATTAGGATATAATATGGGAAGATAAAATCTATTTATAAAATTGGATATACAATTTTAATAAATAGAATATTGTAAATAATTTCAATATTGTAAATTATATATTGAAATATAAACAAGAAAGAAGGAAAATCCTATTTATTTTACTTGATCGGATCAAAAATGATAATGATTTAGAATTATAAGAAATAGGATTTTCAAAATAAGGACTAAACAAACCATGGATAAATCCAAGCGACTTTTTTTTAAGTCCAAGCGACCCCTTCGTAGGCGTTTGCCCCCGATCCAATCGGGGGATCGAATTGATTATAGAAATATAAGTTTAATTACTCGATTTATTAGTGAACAAGGAAAAATATTATCTAGGCGGGTAAATAGATTAACTTTAAAACAACAACGATTAATTACTATTGCTATAAAGCAAGCCCGTATTTTATCTTTGTTACCTTTTCTTAATAATGAAAAACATTTTGAAAAAAAACGAATTGGTCGCTCGCACTTCTGGTCTTAGAACTAGAAAAAAATAGGGTTACTCTTCAATTGAATCAAAATCAAAATTCGAATCCGAGCTCAAATTAAATTGATATTTTGTTCGAAAAATCTGAAAATCTAGATTTGATTGTCGTCGTCTTGTAAGAAAAAAACGAATTGGAAAAAAAATCGTTTTTTTTATCTAAATTCAAGTTTTTACTCAGTTTGGCTACCTGATCATATTCTCTTATTTTATCATATTAATTTCTATTCTACCTTCTCGGAATTCATTCTCCCGGAAATAACGTGTATGTAAAACATCCCGATGGACTCCTTCCACTTTCCTTATTTTCTAATGTCAGTCGAAATCATATAAAGACAATTCCTATTTAATATAGCTAGTTGCGCAAGTATTTTACGATTAAGAAGCAACTGTCTCTTGGACAGATTGTTTATGAATATACTATAACTATAGGATACCGCTCTTTCGCGAATTACTGCATTTATCCGAGTGATCCATAAACGACGAAAATTTCTTTTGTGCTTATCTCTATCCCGATGGGCCGAAACCAAAGCTCTTATTTTTTGTTGAATAATAGTTCGAGTAAGTCTTGAATGCGCCCCTCGAAAACTTGATGTGAATAAACGAATTTTTGTTCTACGCCTCCGCGCTATATATCCTCGTCTAATTCTGGTCATTGAATAAACGAAACTTTGATGAATAACTAATAAATTTCTTTTCTTTCAGTTATTCGTTTTCCCCCTTCTATATTAACAAAACGGATTCTGCCAATGTATAAAATAATAATTCCAACGGCTTTTGCTACTATAACCTTCCCAACCACGATTTGTTCTTTTTTTTTTCTAGGTATTTCGCCTAGAAAAAGAGAAAGAAAAAAAAAATTGTATTGATATTGGGTATCAAACAAAAACCGAATAAAAAAGTAATAACTAGAAATAGCTAAAAAATTAGTGGGTTCCATCGTTTCTATGGTTATTTCTTAAACGGTGAGGTCTGCTCTATACACCGGAGCCCCTTTCTTCATTTAATCATTTAATCAATGCTATTGCTAACTTGTACAGTTCATACTTTTTAGCTCTACTCATGAATTCTCCAGTAATAGTTCTTTCACAACGAGATCTATCTATACAGTAACGGTATTTAATTATGAAAATTAGCGGATTGGCTGACCCTGTTAGTCCGTTCTTGCAAGAGTAGGGGCATAACTTTCGGCCTTTTTTTATTTTAATTTAAATTAAAATAAGATTTCCCCTGCTTAACGACTAATCATTTGCTACCAATGGGAATTCTTTCTCATTTTAAATTGAAAATTGAGGTGATTAATGCACCAATGGAAACCATAAATTTGATACACAAGAGAGGGGTATGATAAATGTTTTTTTTAGATAGCGAAGGGCTTTCTTCTATTCTATCCTATTCATCCGTACTGCTCACGGATAGCGGAAAAATGGTTTCCTTTATTTTATCTTATCCGAACCCACGATCTGAACGAGTCGCACATACACCCGAGTACATGTTCCTCGGCGCTGAGGGCATCCCCCAAGTGCGGGGGATTTGGTGACATTTCTGATTGGCTGTCTTGTGTTTCTAATAAGTTGTTTAATAGTTGGCATGTTGAATCGTATGCATAATGGGCTGGTTTAGATCGATCCTAACCGGACGATTATGAGTTATTTATTTTCTATATTAATTTCCTATATTAATAGTTAAAAAAAGAAAAGAATAAAAATAATAAATAAAATCGCAAACTGCGATTGCATAAAATTCCTGCTATTTTTTAGGCAACTGCTACAAGATCAACAATTCCATAAGCTTGGGCTTCTGTGGCTGACATAAAAACATCTCGTTCCATGTCTTCGGATACAACCCATAAGGGTTTACCCGTTCTTTGTGCATAAACCCTTGTCAGGATTTCGCGAAGTTTCAGTAGTTCTTCCGCTTCCAGGACAAATTCTCTTGCTTGTGCTTCATAAAAACCAGCAATAGGTTGATGAATCATTACCCTGAGGATATAAGATAATCGATGGTTACTCTATCTCGGCTGATACGGTGACGAGAAAGAGAAGAGATAACGAATAATAAGAAAAAAAAAGATAAAATTGAACAACCGTACAGGCATTGTTTGCGCATTGCATACGGCTCCACAATAGAATTGACTTTTACCTTTCATTGAATAAAAACAGAGAATATTTCATTTCTCATGCCTAGATCGGTAAATAATACAATAACCGCCCTTCTTTTTTTTAGGAGTTAAAAAAATACTATGGTGGTTCCGTTGCTTTATTTCATGGGCGATTTAGCAATCCCAAAGTTTCTTTTTTCAAATGCAAATAAAAAAATAATATAATTTTTTTTTTTTTTCGTACTCTTTCATAACATAAATGTGTTAAGAGTCCCCGGGCGTGAAAACAAAAAAGTTTGTGACGCTGAAATAGATCCCGATAGATAAGATAAAATCGTAAATATCCCTATATCTCATACTAATTTTTCGATACATAATCTACCGTTTTAAAAAACAAGAAAAAAAATTTCTTATATCGAATTCGAAATGCCATGCTATTATTACTTAATATTCATAGTTCAGACGGCGAAGGCATAGTTTTCTTTCAAATAAAAACCCATTGGCGCCGAGCGTGAGGGAATGCTAGACGTTTGGTAATTTGTCCTCCGACCAGGATAAAAGATCCCATTGAAGCGGCTAATCCCATGCATACTGTCTGTACATCCGGTCGCACGAATTGCATAGTATCATAAATAGCTATTCCGGGTATTACCCATCCGCCGGGAGAGTTTATAAATAAATACAAATCTTTGGTCTCACTCTCTATACTGAGATATACCATAAGACCGATAAGTTGATTCGAAATCTCGCTATCAACATCTTGACCTAAAAACAGTAATCTTTCTCGATAAAGTCGATTGATTAGGATAAAAAACTACCCCCTATAAACCGTACATGCACCTTTTGATGCATACGGTTCACCAAATAAATTGCGAAAAAAAAAAGAATCAATGTGTAGATTCCAGCCCCCCCTTTTTGCTAGTGAGTTCTGTCTAACTTCTATTCTAACGGAGGGCTTTTCTTCCATTTTTCAAGAAAGATGAGTTTTGATGTGTTTACATCTAAAAAAGAATTCATTAAACTTATCAAACTAACTTCATCATTGATGTATTTTTCATCGTGATCCAATTCAAATCGTGATGCCATTTTCTTGTTCCCGAAGGGTCTTATTCAATTCTTTTAGGTTTGCGCTCTACTCCGAGTAAAGATCCGCCCGATTTTGATTTGCACATATAGGGCAAGGCAAATGCCCCCATACCACACCCTTTTGCTACACTTTTTTTTTCATTTCATGCTTTACGCCGAATATTTAATGTATTCATCATATTATTCCACTGATTATGATTATCAATTTGATATTACTTCTACTTATCTACTTATAAATTCTAAATTAAATAGAATAGGATACAAGTAGTAATGCTCGATATATTACTTTACTGATTGGTTTTTTCTAAACGAAGCCTGGATACTTCATTTTATTGGTCCAAACAAGCAAGCCAACCATAAATTATTCTAAATTGGATAATATTAATCTGTATACCCCAAAAAGGAAAGCAATTGCACTTAATTTTATTTCACGCTCCCAATTTTTGATGATTTAGATTTAATCAATCTTTCTTGGGCGAAACAGAGTATATCCCGATCGGGGGGGAGAACGGGAAAATCCCATATGACCCAATATATCTGACAAGTCGCACTATATGTCAATCCAAATTGAATCGTCCTCTCCAGGATTTCGAAAAGGAACTTTTGGAACACCAATAGGCATTTAATGAAAAAAAAATGAAATACTCTAATTCATCACTTTGATGTGAAAGCGTAACAATGAATTTTTTTTTTCATAAAGTGTTAATAAGATTGGGCTTTATCATATTTTATGTTTAGATTCGATAAGTTCATAAAAAAACTAAATCTTAAATAAAGTAAAGGGAGACAAACTTAAAAAGTCAAATTCTTACAAATATGATTAGGCCCTTTGAATGATGAACAAATATGTATGCATTCGCTCATAGATAAAGATAGATGGCCAACCCTGCCATTGCGTATTGTTACTTATCGGGTATAGAATAGATCTGCTTCCCTTGTTTCTTACAAACCGAATTCTTATAAAATATTACTAAAATAAAAATAGTAATCCTTTCCCCGAGATAATCCACTGAAAAGTGGAAATATATAACATAGTTTTTTCAGTGCAATAAAGTTACATAGTGTCTATTTTTCGTTGATAAAGGGGTATTTCCATGGGTTTGCCTTGGTATCGTGTTCATACTGTTGTATTGAATGATCCCGGTCGTTTGCTGTCTGTCCATATAATGCATACAGCTTTGGTTGCTGGTTGGGCCGGCTCGATGGCTCTATATGAATTAGCCGTTTTTGATCCCTCCGATCCTGTTCTCGACCCAATGTGGAGACAAGGCATGTTCGTTATACCTTTCATGACTCGTTTAGGGATAACCAATTCATGGGGCGGTTGGAGTATCACTGGAGGAACCGTAACGAATCCGGGTATTTGGAGTTATGAAGGTGTGGCTGGAGCTCATATTGTGTTTTCTGGCTTGTGCTTCTTGGCAGCTATCTGGCATTGGGTGTATTGGGATCTAGAAATATTTTGTGATGAACGTACGGGAAAACCTTCTTTGGACTTGCCCAAGATCTTTGGAATTCATTTATTTCTCTCGGGGGTGGCTTGTTTTGGGTTTGGCGCTTTTCATGTGACTGGATTGTACGGTCCTGGAATATGGGTGTCCGACCCTTATGGACTTACCGGAAGGGTACAATCTGTAAGTCCGGCATGGGGTGTGGAAGGTTTTGATCCTTTTGTTCCGGGCGGAATAGCCTCTCATCATATTGCAGCAGGGACATTAGGCATATTAGCGGGCCTATTCCATCTTAGTGTCCGTCCGCCTCAACGTCTATACAAAGGATTACGTATGGGAAATATTGAAACCGTCCTTTCCAGTAGTATCGCTGCTGTCTTTTTTGCAGCCTTTGTTGTTGCTGGAACTATGTGGTATGGTTCAGCAACTACCCCGATTGAATTATTTGGTCCGACTCGTTATCAATGGGATCAAGGATACTTCCAGCAAGAAATATATCGAAGAGTTGGTGCTGGGCTAGCCGAAAATCAAAGTTTATCTGAAGCTTGGTCTAAAATTCCTGAAAAATTAGCTTTTTATGATTACATCGGTAATAATCCGGCAAAGGGCGGATTGTTCAGAGCAGGCTCAATGGACAATGGGGACGGGATAGCTGTTGGGTGGTTAGGACATCCTATCTTTAGAGATAAAGAAGGGCGTGAACTTTTTGTACGCCGCATGCCTACTTTTTTTGAAACATTTCCGGTTGTTTTGGTAGACGGAGACGGAATTGTTCGAGCTGATGTTCCTTTTCGAAGGGCAGAGTCGAAGTATAGTGTCGAACAAGTAGGTGTAACTGTTGAGTTCTATGGTGGCGAACTAAATGGGGTCAGTTATAGCGATCCTGCCACTGTGAAAAAATATGCTAGACGCGCTCAATTGGGTGAAATTTTTGAATTAGATCGTGCTACTTTGAAATCCGATGGTGTTTTTAGGAGCAGTCCAAGGGGTTGGTTTACTTTTGGGCATGCTTCATTTGCTCTGCTCTTCTTCTTCGGACACATCTGGCATGGTGCTCGAACTTTGTTCAGAGATGTTTTTGCTGGGATTGATCCAGATTTAGACGCTCAAGTTGAATTTGGAGCATTCCAGAAACTGGGGGATCCAACTACAAGAAGACAAGTAGTTTGATACACCATTGATCTCTTACTTTTCACCTCTCCTCTATTTTTTTTTATTTGAAAGAAGGTACCGACGATATTTTAATTTGAATTGCCACCCTTTCTTTGAATCTTGCTCTTTTTTTTTTAGCTGGAGGGTGATCCAAAATAAACAGGTATGGAAGTTATAATTGTAAACCACAATCGAATCTATGGAAGCATTGGTTTATACATTTCTCTTAGTTTCGACTTTAGGAATAATTTTTTTCGCTATCTTTTTTCGAGAACCGCCTAAAGTTCCAACTAAAAAGATGAAATGATTTTTCATCATCTTAGTTATTTTTCATTATCTTAGTTGAAGGAAAGAGCTTCAAAATCTTAGGAAGCTCTTTCCTTCAACTAGTCCCCGTGTTCTTCGAAGGGATCCCTTAGTTGTCGGGAGGGTTGCCCAAAAGCAGTATATAAGGCATACCCCGTAAAACTTACAAGTAAACCAGATATAGAGATGGCGACTAGGGTTGCTGTTTCCATTATTATCTATTTCAAGACAAGACCGCGATGGATCTATGCTAATTTATTTACAACAGAATGCTATACAAAGTCAACAGATCTTAATTAATACAAAATAAAATAAAAATAGTACTTATGGCTACACAAAGCATTGAGGGCAGTTCTAAGTCTGGTCCAAGACGAACTTTTGTAGGGACTTTATTGAAACCGTTGAATTCGGAATATGGTAAAGTAGCTCCGGGATGGGGGACTACTCCTTTGATGGGTGTCGCAATGGCTTTATTTGCGATATTCTTATCTATTATTTTGGAGATTTATAATTCTTCTGTTTTATTGGATGGAATTTCAATGAATTAGATTTAATTTACAAGAATAGTGAAGTCCTCGTTTTTCAATACAAAGCGAAGCGTTTGGATCTCGGATTTTTTTAGCCCATCCCTATTCTATTTTGGTAGTTCGATCGTGGAATTTATTTCTTTCGGTATTTTTGGAATATGAGTGTGCGACTTGTTATAATGGATCCTATTGATAGTACAGAGGATGGGTCTGTCATCTTGATAGAGATGGGGTTTTTACCTCGTCAGGTATTTATTCGAGTATTTGGAGCACGGAATATATGAAATAGATTACGAATTAGTCCAACTATGATTCATATTTAATATAGAGAGAGAGATCCCGCGACCGGACTACAACAAAAAATTTCAAAGAATTAGAGATTAGAGTTAGAGAGTATAAATTGAAAGATTTTTCTTTTTTCAAACTCTTTGTATATTCATTCTTTCTTACTTTTGATCAATTTTTTTTTGGATTTTTAGTCATTATATTAAATAAGCGATGATACAACGGTTTTGACTCATGCAATCTTTGGGCTTAGTTTGAAGATTTTATTGAATCATCGTGGTTCTAGTATGAATCTGAGGTTTCAGTCGATTTATAGGATCTTAACAAGAAAATTCCTATCAATCAATAAAAAAAAAACAACATTAAGGTGGTATTACATACAAATAAAAAGAAATACTAAATTAAGAAAAATAAAAATAGTTAAGGGAAATAGAAGATTTAAGAGGCCTATAATAATTAAGATTAAAAGATTAATGAGCCGACTTGATATTTTAGCATTATAACCACAAAGACAAAGAATAGTGTTCGGATTTTTCTTTTTTCGTTTTCTCTTGTCATCCTCAGAATGGATTCTTGAGTCATAGAATTAAAACGTTTTTTATTCCATATATCCGTTTCAACTAGTATTTTGGTGTTTCTGTTTGAGCTGTACGAGAAGAAATTCTCATATACGGTTCTGAGAGGGGGAGTCATCTTAGGTTACCTATCTCAATAAAGTTTATGATTGGTTCGAAGAACGTCTCGAGATTCAAGCGATTGCTGAT